GTCATTTCTTCTTTTTGGTCTCTTATAAGGTATAATAAAAGTATTGGGATATATATGAAAAACAAATCTGTTGTAAAGTGTAAAGTAAAAAAAAAACTTTTCGGGAACATTTAGTGGGAAGGGGCATGCTACTTTTTTTCTTAAAAAAAAAAATATCTTATCTACAGGATTAATGTACATTTTAATTTGACTTAGCTTAGGGATTTCGTGTACAAACACAAGTAGTTTTTAACTTTAACTATAATATGATATGTATTTGATCGTAGATTAGATATGTATTACTTTGTTTATATATTAATAAAGAAGGAGTATTTTCAATGCGAGATTTTAAAACATATCTTTCCGTGGCGCCGGTACTAAGCACTCTATGGTTTGGGTCTTTAGCTGGTTTATTAATAGAAATCAATCGTTTTTTCCCAGATGCGTTGACATTCCCTTTTTTTTCATTCTAGTTATTGACATGGAGAGGGAGTAACGAATATTAGAGATAAAATCCACTATCTGTGACTAATCCCTCCTCCCTTTTCTTTCTTCTTTCTCTTTTTATTTGAAAATAATATTCAAATAATATATTAGAATAAATAGGAGAGAAAGAAGAAAAGTAGATTCAACCTCATCAAAACTTGGGTTAAGGTTCGAATGAAAATTTCTAAAAAAAAAAAAGAGAAAGAGTTAGAACGGAAATGAAAATGTGGTAAGAGTATCATACAAGATACTTAAATGAAATACTGTGATTAGAAATAGAGTTAGAAACCGTTTGATTACGTCGTATTTCTGAATTTCTTTAATATTATATTACCCTATATGATTGCAACGAAATCTTTCTAATTGTATTTCGAGTTAGCAATTTCTATATTTTTATCTTTCTTCTTCACTTCGGGTCGAAAATAAAAAAAGTTGCTTGAATCAAAAATAAAAAGGAGGTTAGGTTGATGGCTAAGGGTAAAGATGCCCGAGTAAAAGTAATTTTGGAATGTACCAGTTGTGTTCGAAAGAGTGTTAATAAGGAATCAAGGGGCATTTCCAGATATATTACTCAAAAGAATCGACACAATACGCCTAGTCGGTTGGAATTGCGAAAATTCTGTCCCTATTGTTACAAACATACAATTCACGGAGAGATAAAGAAATAGATCGAACCAAAACGTCTGTCTATCATCCTTTCACGGAAGGAGACAAAACTATTTTCATTATATAATTATTTATATTAATATATATATTAAATATAAATAAAAAAATCGAAATAAACAAACCAAATAAAATCCTATTTCTTAATTCTAATTTTTTTTTTTAAGGTCCAGCCGAAATAGGATTTTCGGTATTCGGTATAAGGAATAAACTAAACAAACTATGGATAAATCCAAGCGACCCTTTATTAAATCCAAGCGATCTTTTCGTAGGCGTTTGCCCTCGATCCAATCGGGAGATCGAATTGATTATAGAAACATGAGTTTAATTAGCCGATTTATTAGTGAACAGGGAAAAATATTATCTAGAAGAGTGAATAGATTGACCTTGAAACAACAACGATTAATTACTATTGCTATAAAACAAGCTCGTATTTTATCTTTGTTACCTTTTCTTAATAATGAGAAACAATTTGAAAGAATCGAGTCGACTGCTAGAACTGCTAGTTTTAGAACCAAAAATAAATATAAATAATAGGCTTACTCTGTAATTGAATCAAAATTCGAATTTGAACTCAAACATGGATTGATGTTTTGTTCTAAAAAAATCTAGGGTTGATTGTCGTGTTGCAAGATAATAAAAATTGGGAAAAAATATTTTTTATTTTGAATGGGTTTGTTGATTTTTATTTATTTCTTTTTTGTATTTTATCAGACTATATCCTCCCGGAGAATAAACTCCGGGGAACTTCATTTAAATAATTTCGGGGGATTCTTTCCAATCTTCTTTTTTTATGATTTCATTGGAAATCATATAAAGACAATTACTATTTAATATAGCTATTTGTGCAAGTATTTTACGATTAAGAAGCAACTGTCTCTTGTGCAGATCGTGTATGAATTTACTATAATTATAATATACCCCCCTTTCGCGAATTACTGCGTTTATCCGAGTGATCCACAAACGACGAAAATCTCTCTTTTGCCTATCTCTATCCCGATGAGCCGAAACCAAAGCTCTTATTTTCTGTTGAGCAATAGTTCGAGTAAGTCTTGAATGAGCCCCTCGAAAGGTTGATACAAATAAACGAATTTTTTTTCTACGTCTCCGAGCTATATATCCTCGTTTAACTCTAGTCATTGAATAAATGAAACTTTGATGAATAACTAATTACTAATTGATTTTCTTTTTTTGAGTTATTCTTTTATCCTTTCTATTAATAACAAAACGGATTTTTCCAATGTATAAAATAAAAATCCCAATGGCTTTTGCTACTATAACCTTCCCGACCACGATTTTTTATTTTTTTTTTTTAGTTTTAGACATTTCGCCTTGAAACAAGACAACAAAATAAGAAATTTTATTAAATTAATATAAAAAGAAATGTAAATTCAATTTTAATATAGATGAATAAAGAAATAGTGGGTTCCTTCGTTTCTATGGTTACTTCTTAAACGGTGAGGTCCTTTCTATACACCGGAGCCCTTTACTTCATTTACTGAATGTTATTGATAACTTGTACAGTTCAAATTTGTTGGCTCTACCCATGAATTATCCAGTAATAGGTCTTTCACAATGAGATCCACCTATACAGTAACGGTATTTAATTTTGAAGGTTAGCTGGATAGCTGACCCTGTTAGTCCGTTCTTCAAAGAATGGGAGCCTAATTTATTTGCTCTAAATATAAGATTTCCCGCTTAATGGATAACGTTCGCTACCAATGGGAAATTTTTCTCATCTTAAATCGAATTTACACCAATAGAAACCATAAATTTCATACACAATAGATGAATAGGTCTTTTTCATTTTCGATAATGACTGGAGTTCTTCCATTTTATCCTATTCACTGGTACTGATCATTTATACTGGAAAAATTCTTTCATTTGCTTTTATTCAAGTCTATAATCTGAACGAGTCACACATACACCCTAGTACATGTTCCTCGGCGCTGAGGACATCCCCGAAGAGCGGGGGATTTCGTGACGTTTCTGATTGGCTGTCTTGTGTTTCTAATAAGTTGTTTAATAGTTGGCATGCTGAATCATATACATAATGGGCTGGTTTAGATCAATCCTAACCGAACCGAATGATTATGAATTATTTCTACTTAATATATAATATATATATAGAAATATAATAGAAGTTTATATAATAGTTAATATAATAAATGGTAAACCCCGTAACAAGATAAAATCTCAAATGGTTAACTATTTTTATTCGTTTTATTCGACCGCTACAAGATCAACAATTCCATGAGCTTGGGCTTCTGTTGCTGACATAAAAACATCTCTTTCCATATCTTCGGATACAACCCATAAGGGTTTGCCTGTTCTTTGTACATAAACCCTTGTAAGGGTTTCGCGCAATTTCAATAATTCTTCCGCTTCCAGGACAAATTCTCCCGTTTGTGCCTCGTAAAAAGAGCTAGCAGGTTGATGAATCATTACCCTGATGATATACCCTAAAAGGGGTTCTTCTATCTCGTATGATGAGGCGAAGACAAAAAATATATACTAGGAAAACAATAAAAAAGATAGAATTGAACAACCGTACGTGCATCTTTTCTACATTGCATACGGCTCTATAATGGAATTTACTTATATTTTACGTCGAAGAAAGAGAAAAATAGGATCGATCAGATCCAGATCAGTAAATGATCCAATTACCACCCTTCTTTTCCGAGGAGTTCAAAAATACTATGATGGCTCCGTTGCTTTATATATTTATTTCGTCTGTAATTCAGCAATCCCAAAGTTTCTTTTTTTTGATCCGAAAAAAAAAAATAAGGAAAAAATTCTTTTTTTCGTACTCTTTCAAACATAAATATTGTTAAGAGTTTTTTTGTTTTGGTATGAAGAAAAGTTTGTGACGCTGAAAAGGACTCCTCATAAAAAAATCGGGAATACTCTTCATCTCATACTACTCTTTCGATACATAATCTAATGTTTTGAAAATAGAGATAAAATTTTCTCATTTATCATATCGAATTCAAAGTGCCATGCTATTATTACTTAATATTTCATACGGTGAAGGCATAGTTTTCTTGTTTTCTCTCAAATAAAAAAATCATTGGCGCCGAGCGTGAGGGAATGCTAAACGTTTGGTAATTTCTCCTCCGACCAGGATAAAGGAGCCCATTGAAGCAGCTAACCCCATGCATATTGTATGTACATCTGGTCGCACAAATTGCATAGTATCATAAATAGCTATTCCGGGTATTACCCATCCGCCAGGAGAATTTATAAATAAATACAAATCCTTGGTATCATCCTCGATACTGAGATATACCATAAGACCAATAAGTTGATTCGAGATCTCGCTATCGATCTCTTGGCCTAAAAAAAGTAATCTTTCTCGATAAAGTCGGTTGATTAGGGTAAAATTGTATCCCTTAGGAACCGTACATGCACCTTTTGACGCATACGGTTCAATTGTGAGAAAATCAATGTGTAGATTATATTCCTTTTTTCGCCTTTCACTAATTCCTCATATAACTATTAAAAATAGAAAAAAAAAATAGAATTTATTAAACTTATCGAACTCACTTTTCATTGATGTATTGTTTCATCGAGATCCAATCCAAATCACGATGTCATTTTCTTGTTCTTGAACGGGTCTCTTTAATTTTTTTTAGGTTTATGCTCTACTCCGGGTAAAGATCTGACCGATTTCGATTTGCACATATAGGACAAATGCTTCCAATATCACTTGTGTTTTTTTTTTGTTAAGAATTCCCCTTTTTTTTTATTTAATATTTTTTCTTTCGACAAATTCAATATTCAACATATTCATTATTCTATTCGAGTAATTAAGATTGATATCATTCTTATTTTATTTAAAATCAAAACGATTAATAAAAGTAAAAAAAAAAAATATATATAATACAAGTAGGAATCTTCAATATATTATCAATTGGGATTGGGGTTTTTATAAACGGAGCCTGGATACTTCATTTTACAAGCCAACCATAAATTATTCTAATTAATCTGAATCCTCCTATAGATCGAATTGCATTTCACGCTCCAAATTTTTGATGCTTTAATTAATCTTTCTTGTTGGGCGAAAGGGAGGATATCTCAATCGGAAGAGAGAACGGGGAAATTCCATATGACCCATATATATCTGACAAGTCGCACTATACGTCAACCCAAGATGCATCTTCCTCTCCAGGACTTCGAAAGGGAACTTTTGGAACACCAATAGGCATTAAATGAAAGAAAAAAGAATTAAGTACTATATTTCACTTTGATATGGAAACGTAATAATAGGGTTATTGTCTTCATAATATCAACCTTTATCATATTTTCTGCATAGATTAGAAAAGTTTAGTGAAAAAAAAAGATAGAATAAATGAAGAAAATTTCTTACGAATATAGCCTTCCAATAATGAACAAGTATTAAAGCATTCACTGAGCGAAGATGGTATCAACTCCCCATTGCGTATTGCTACTTATCGGGTATAGAATAGATTTGTTTCTTTTTGTTCCTACAACCATAATTGTTGTATTATTACCAACAGAATAGAACAAACATTAACCCTTGTTCCGAGAGAATCTATTGAGCAAAAGGGGTCCATTGAATAGTCTATAGTATTTTCCAATGCAATAAAGTTACATAGTGTCATTTATCTTTGATAAAGGGGTATTTCCATGGGTTTGCCTTGGTATCGTGTTCATACCGTCGTATTGAATGATCCCGGCCGGTTAATTTCTGTCCATATAATGCATACAGCTCTGGTTGCTGGTTGGGCTGGTTCGATGGCTCTATATGAATTAGCAGTTTTTGATCCCTCTGACCCTGTTCTTGATCCAATGTGGAGACAGGGTATGTTCGTTATACCTTTCATGACTCGTTTAGGAATAACCAATTCATGGGGCGGTTGGAGTATTACAGGGGGGACTATAACAGATCCGGGTATTTGGAGTTACGAAGGTGTGGCCGGAGCGCATATCGTGTTTTCTGGCTTGTGCTTTTTGGCAGCTATTTGGCATTGGGTGTATTGGGATCTAGAAATATTTTCTGATGAACGTACAGGAAAACCTTCTTTGGATTTGCCTAAGATTTTTGGAATTCATTTATTTCTTTCTGGGGTGGCTTGTTTTGGTTTTGGCGCATTTCATGTAACAGGTTTGTATGGTCCTGGAATATGGGTGTCCGATCCTTATGGACTAACTGGAAAAGTACAACCTGTAAGTCCAGCATGGGGCGTGGAAGGTTTTGATCCTTTTGTTCCAGGAGGAATAGCTTCTCATCATATTGCAGCAGGGACATTGGGCATATTAGCAGGACTATTCCATCTTAGTGTCCGTCCGCCTCAGCGTCTATACAAAGGATTACGTATGGGCAATATTGAAACCGTTCTTTCGAGTAGTATCGCTGCTGTCTTTTTTGCAGCTTTTGTTGTTGCCGGAACTATGTGGTATGGTTCGGCAACTACTCCGATCGAATTATTTGGCCCCACTCGTTATCAATGGGATCAGGGATACTTTCAACAAGAAATATATCGAAGAGTAAGTGCTGGGCTAGCCGAAAATCAAAGTTTATCAGAAGCTTGGTCGAAAATTCCTGAGAAATTAGCTTTTTATGATTACATTGGGAATAATCCGGCAAAAGGAGGATTATTTAGAGCGGGCTCAATGGACAACGGCGATGGAATAGCTGTTGGATGGTTAGGACACCCTATTTTTAGAGATAAAGAAGGGCGTGAACTCTTTGTACGTCGTATGCCTACTTTTTTTGAAACATTTCCAGTCGTTTTGATAGATGGGGACGGAATTGTTAGAGCTGACGTTCCTTTTAGAAGAGCGGAATCTAAGTATAGCGTTGAACAAGTAGGTGTAACTGTTGAGTTTTATGGTGGCGAACTCAACGGAGTCAGTTATAGCGATCCCGCTACTGTGAAAAAATATGCTAGGCGCGCTCAATTGGGTGAAATTTTCGAATTAGATCGTGCTACTTTGAAATCTGATGGTGTTTTTCGTAGTAGTCCAAGGGGTTGGTTTACCTTTGGGCATGCTTCCTTTGCCCTACTCTTCTTCTTCGGACACATTTGGCATGGGGCCAGAACCTTGTTCAGAGATGTTTTTGCTGGTATTGACCCAGATTTGGATGCTCAAGTAGAATTTGGAGCATTCCAAAAACTTGGAGATCCGACTACAAGAAGACAAGGAGTCTAATACACCATTGCTTTGTTATTTTCGGCCTCTTTTTTTTTTTATTTGATATAGTATACTAGAGAAATCTTGATTTGAATGACTGACCTTTTTTGACTCTTTTTTTTCTTATCATTATCGGGAAAATAATCCCAACTAAACAGGTATGGAAGCTATAATTGTAAACCACAATCGAATCTATGGAAGCATTGGTTTATA